ACATTATATATATATATATAGTAATATACAGTAGATTCATAGTGGCTATAATCAAATCAAATGGATTTGTCTAGAAAGTCGGGGTAAAATGAATTGTTTTAAGAGCCCTAATTTCTGTTCTTTTTTTGATTTTGAGATAACCCCTATTAAAACAAAATTCACTTGATTGGTACATAACATACACATACACTTACCAATTCGACATCCAAAAATTCTATACAATTCTGCAAAACAGAAAGATCCCCCGATCCGATCATTCCATTATATTGACAATTTCAAAAAACTGATCATACTATGATGATAGTATAAGGGCGGTTGGTCAAGTCGGCCCCCATCGTCTAGTGGTTTAGGACATCTCTCTTTCAAGGAGGCAGCGGGGATTCGAATTCCCCTGGGGGTAGGGTACTACGAAAGGAAGTTGATCATGGATTACCAATAAGCCTATAAAAATAAAATGGATTCTTCCTGGGTCGATGCCCGAGCGGTTAATGGGGACGGACTGTAAATTCGTTGGCAATATGTCTACGCTGGTTCAAATCCAGCTCGGCCCAATAAACCGCATCAATCTACCACGAAATGGTATAAAACCCTTTGTCCTTCAGAAAGACCCCATACGAAAATAAAAAAGAATTAAAATTTCTGCTAGATCCCTTATTTCCCCGGGATTGTAGTTCAATCGGTTAGAGCACCGCCCTGTCAAGGCGGAAGCTGCGGGTTCGAGCCCCGCCAGTCCCGACGGATCCAATAAATACAAAAATGCATTTTTCCCTTTTTATGAACTAGTAAAGAGTGTCGAGGGATATGCTTTCATTCCCAAAGCAAAAAGAAGTCTTGATTTATTTTTTTTTTCCTATTTTTCCATTTCGCTTTTATTTTGTTTGTTAGGTTTGGGACTATGTACTTAATTGAAGTGGAAAGGCAATCTGATGATCCTTCATCATCAGATTGTCCAAGCAAGACGCAAGGTGGGTTATAGAAAAAACAAGGAAATGGATGATAAATTTGATTTTTTTTTGGAGTAATTGAGTCAGGAATCAAAAATTTGATTCGGTATGGATAAAAGAACTTCCTATGTTATACTATTCAAGTCTTGACGACGGATTGATTTGATAGATCAGATATTGTTATTCATGATAGTGATCCGGTTCAAGATCATCGAGAGGTAATTCATTCATTGGATTTCCAGACGATAGACAGAAGATTTATCATCTCTAGGGGATTAAATCCCGAGTTATTGTGAAGTAAAAAACCGATGAGATCATGGAAGTAAATATTCTTGCATTTATTGCTACTGCACTATTCATTCTAGTACCGACCGCTTTTCTACTTATCATTTACGTAAAAACAGTCAGTCAAAATGATTAATTCAAATGAAATTGAATGAAACTTTCCTTCCAAGTTCTTAATCTTATCAAAAATTAACAAAGTCAAATGAAAGGGATTCCAATTTCACGTCTTAACTTAAATCAAAAGGGCGCATTATAATTATAATCGTAAATTTTCTAAGAGATAGATAGTATGGTAGAAAAATGAAATTTTCTACCATACTATCTATTTATTCGTCTATAAAGTTGTAATCTATAATAAAGATAAAGGCTTAAGTTTCTATATCTATATATCAATCTACAATATTCTCTTCATATATGTGTATATTAATTGCATATATTATATTGTATGGAATTGACATTAAGACCTAATTTGCTACATCTATTTGTTATTTATTCTGATCAATCTCAGATAATTCTTATCTTAGGAATTCTAATTCCTTTCCTTCTACTAATAAGGAAGGGGAACCCTCCCCTATTTTTAACGCCCGAACCATACTATGAAATAAGTCGATAAAGCATAAATTGCCCTTCTAAAATTAGAATAGAAACCAAGGGGTAAATACCCCATATGTAACTTGCCCGAGGCAAGATCTTATTATTGCCCAGTCTCTCCTTAAACAACCACTATCTCTATATCATTTTTTATAGAAAGTGTGTATACGCTTACCAAAACGACTTCTTTGGAAGAGTAAAGTAAAGGGGAAACAAAAAAAAAAAAGAAAAAGGTCCGGTCTTCCTTAGTATCCGTCTATAAAGTATAAAGATAGTAAGAGCCCATTCCCCATTGATTGAAATAGAAAACTTCGGAAGAATTTTAGGTTGGACTAAATTTCTCTGAATCCCTAAGTACAAAGACGAGAATCGATGAAATATCTCTTTGATTGAAAAAATACGATTCCTAGCATAGATTACTCCATTGGAATCCCATTCCATTGGATTCCAAATTCAGAGATTTTGATTTAAAATAGTTCAAAATGCGTTGCCGAACGATCTATAAAACAATCGATGCGGTTTGATTCCTAAACTCAATTAGTAGTACTTCTAAAGACCACTTCTTCCCCACACTACGAGTGAAAGGGAAAATGTAAAGACTACCATTAAAGCAGCCCAAGCGAGACTTACTATATCCATGTGCATTATGTCCCCTATCTCTATAAATACAAAGGAATTAT